CTAGCTTTAGAGGTGCTTGTATATAATAATTTTAAAAAATGTCAGGGAAGTTTTGGACATCAATAAAAAAAGTTAAAATATGTAGTAAACATCCCTGAAAAATAAAAATTTTAATGAGTACATAGAGGCTTAAAAATTTAAGTTTCTGGGGAAAACACATGCCAAATTCATTTTTTAGCGTCAATTCCGGGGGGGTGATTGAGTAAAGCTACTAAAATTCCTGGTGTGGGGGGGAAGGGGGGGTGTCGAAAAAAAAAGGTAGAAAAATAGTAGAAGGGGGAGGAAAATAGAAGGCAATATGTCCGACTAGCATTTATAGGGAACCATTAGGCCTAATGGGAGACTTAACGCGGGCATGTGTTGTCCTACCTGTCGATTTGTGCGGGTTCCCCCACTCAGAGTAGCCAGATGAAAGGTCCTAAAACCACAAATGCGACAACAATTCAGACCAGGTAAGGTTAAGAACTCTGCGGGTACTTAGCACGCATAAGGAGGGTTACCTTTTAAAGAGCATTTTGGACGTCTCTTAGTTAAAAGTCCATAGATTCGGTACTACCAGTTACCTTTTAAAGGTCAATCGCAACCACTCTACAATTCAATGACCGGGGGAAGGTAAGATCCCCCAGGCTGAGATTTCATTAACGAGGTCTCTTTAAGGTACGAATGCCGCAACAGCAAATGCTGCTTGTTGAGTATGTGGGGTAGTATTTAGGAATATTCATGTGTAAAACGGTTAGCTCCGGTTAAGCTTAAGGTGTATTTAAACCATAAACCAGTGGAAGTTGATTAAAATTTGAGTGTAGTAAGGGATAGTCATACCTTTACACCAAGGGAAGGTTGTGTTATATTTTATTGGGCGGTTTCCAAGAAGGGTAGTGGGAAGTGAGGTGTGTAAAATTAATAGGGTATAAAATAAATAATTTACGAGGTAGGTAACATTATCTGGTCATAGTTTATGATGGTGGGTTGATGAAGCAACTGGATAGGAATTGGTGATGATATGATATTCCCTGAAAAACCTAAAGGATACAATCTAGTATTGTCTAAGTAAAACCGCAGCCATGTATTGTTAGGCGGTTCCCAATAAGTTTTATAGGAGGGATAATAGGGAATGTCAAAGAAAAAGTTGTAAAATTGTAAATTTGGCAGGAAAAGGTAAGCATGGGGTTAAAATATTAATGTTGATAAAACATTAATGTCCTAACCTATGAGGTAATACAATTATAGGGGATTATACATATAATGGTTAATGTACCATGGGGTAAGTAAATTTATGTACTATGTACATAGCGTCCAGTAACTGCTGAAAATATTGAAATCTAACAACTGCTTATTGTAGTCGAAGTAACTTGTTTTCTAAGATACCGATTATGGGGAACATCGTAACAAAAATAAAAAAATAAATTACTGAAGCTACTTGTCCGATCATAATGTACGGGTCTTCTACTGGTTGACCGCCAATTCATGTTAAGGTGAATGTGTTGGCTACTAGACTTCAGAAGAAGATTTTAGTTGTTGGGCGGAACATAAGACTTCGAAGTTTTGAAGTATGAACGATGGGGAGAATGAAGAGGACAAGAATGGAGAGAAGAAGGGCTAGGACTCCCCCTAGTTTGTTGGGGATTGACCGAAGAATTGCATAAGCGAAGAGGAAATATCATTCTGGTTTAATATGTGGTGGGGTGACTAGAGGGTTGGCAGGGGTGAAGTTGTCTGGGTCCCCTAGAATGTTAGGGGTAAAGGTAGATAAGGAGGCTAAAGCTGCAATTATAATTGCGAAACCAAAGATGTCTTTAAAAGAATAATAAGCGTGAAACGGGACTTTATCAGGGTTCGGATTTAACCCTGTTGGGTTAGATGAGCCCGTTTGGTGAAGAAACAGAAGATGAATTATGCTGGCGCCTGCAATGATAAATGGGAGAATAAAGTGAAAGGTAAAAAATCGTGTTAGAGTGGCATTGTCTACTGAAAACCCGCCTCAGATTCATTGAACAAGATCTCCTCCAATATATGGGGCTGCTGATAGGAGATTAGTAATTACGGTTGCCCCCCAGAATGATATCTGGCCTCATGGAAGAACGTAGCCTACAAATGCGGTTGCTATGACAAGGAAAAGTAGAATTACCCCGATATTTCAGGTTTCTTTAAATATATAAGAGCCGTAATAAAGGCCGCGGCCAATGTGCAGATAAATACAGATAAAGAAAAAGGAAGCGCCATTGGCGTGAAGGTTGCGAAGTAACCAGCCATAATTTACGTCTCGGCAAATGTGTGCTACTGATGAAAAGGCTATGGTAGTGTCTGCAGTGTAATGTATTGCAAGGAAAAGGCCTGTGGCGATTTGGGCAATTAAGCAGACACCTAGGAGTGAGCCAAAATTTCATCAGGCAGAGATGTTAGAGGGGGCTGGTAGATCAACAAATGAGTTGTTAACAATTTTTAATAAAGGGTGGGTTTTTCGTATAGCGGGGGCCATTGTTCTTGTAGTTGAGTTACAACAGTAGTTTTTCAGGCTATTAGTCCAGGTTAAAGTCCTGGTGAGAATAGATGATTTTTGAGTTAGTGTTATTAGTTGGGTTTGTAGCTGTAGCTTCAAATCCTTCTCTTTATTATGCAGCTTTAGGATTAGTAGTTGGGGCAGGTTCAGGTTGTTTAATATTAATTAATGGGGGGATGACTTTTTTGTCTTTGGTTCTGTTTCTCGTCTATTTAGGCGGAATAATGGTTGTATTTGCTTATAGTGCTGCTTTAGTAGCTGAACCTTACCCAGAAGCTTGGGGGAGTGTTTGAGTATTAAGTTATATTGGTGCATATTTAGTAGTTCTTACAGTTGGGTGATTATTATGAGGAAGTTTTGGTAGTAAGGAAAAAGTGGAGAGTGTAGTTTTAGAAATTGGTGGAGGTTTAGGCGAGTGGTGAGGTGTATCAGGATTATTTGCTGGAGGAGGTTGAGTATTGTTTGTGGGAGGATGAGCTTTATTATTGACGTTGTTTGTTGCTTTAGAGGTGGTTCGGGGCCATTACAGTGGAGCCTTGCGAGCTGTAAGATAATAATTGATAGTGTCAAAGTAAGGGCAAAGACTGAAAGATAGGTCTTAATAAGTCCTGCTTGCGCACTTTGAAGAGTTTTAATGGGGGGCAGTTGAGAGATGGTTAGTCCTTTAGGCCCAATTTTTTCTAGTCAAATAGTATCTAAAAGGTGGGATGTAATTCGGAGACCTGAGTTTAGGGTTAGACTTGGTAGAAGTCGATGGAGGACATTAGTATAGAAGGAAATGTCAAATATTTTTGATAGGGCATGAGAAGATGGGGGAAAGGTTGATCAGGATAATTTTGCGATATCAATAGCAGAAATAAATGCTAAGATAGTAATAGTCAAAGCAGTTAATTTTATCGAAGGGGGTATAGTGTGAATTATAGGATTATTGGGGATAATAAGTTGAAAAATAAAAATGCCTGCAATAATGCTTCCTGTGGCTAGACGTTTTAGGGGATTTAAAATGAGGTAATTATTTTCATTAGAAATAATAATAGGGTTGATTCGGGGGTAGGAAAGAGAAGCAAAAAAAATAAGACGAAGGCTGTAAACTGCGGTGAAAGAGGTGGCAATAATAGTCAATAAAATGGCTCATGAGTTGACGAGTGAAGTAGTTGAGGCTTCAATAATTGCGTCTTTGGAAAAAAATCCTGCTAGATATGGGGTTCCCAATAACGCTAAGCTTCCGATGGAGACACATGAGGTAGTAATTGGAAGTATAGTATGAAGGCCCCCTATTTTTCGAATATCTTGCTCGTCGTTAAGATTATGAATAATTGACCCAGAACATAAAAAAAGTATGGCTTTAAAGAAGGCGTGAGTGCAGATATGAAAAAATGCTAAATGGGGAAAATTGAGTCCTACTGCGACTATTATTAAACCTAGTTGGCTTGAGGTTGAATATGCAATAATTTTTTTAATGTCGTTTTGAGTCAAGGCACAAGTGGCAGCAAATGAGGTAGAAATTGCCCCCAGGCAGAGACATGTTGTTAGTGCGGTTTGGTTGTTTTCTAAGATAGGGTGAATACGGACAAGAAGAAAAATTCCTGCTACGACTATGGTGCTAGAGTGAAGAAGGGCAGAAACAGGTGTGGGTCCTTCTATGGCAGAAGCTAATCATGGGTGAAGTCCAAATTGAGCGGATTTGCTAGCTGCTGCAGTAATTATAGCAATAAGAAATGGGGTTGAAAGAGTTAGGGAGAAGATATGGGGAAAATCAATTGACCCGAGGTTTATTAATAATCAAGATATTGCGAATAAGAATCCGATGTCACCAATGCGGTTGTAAAGTACAGCTTGAAGGGCTGCTGTACCTGCGTTGCTTCGGGCGTGGTACCACCCGATTAATATAAAAGATATAATTCCTACTCCCTCTCACCCAATAAAAAGAATAAATATGTTTCCCGCTACAACTAAAATAATTATTGCTGTTAAAAAAATTAAAAGATACTTAAAAAAAGTGTTAATTTTTGGGTCAGCATGTATATATCAGATGGAAAACTCTAAAATGTTTCAAGTAACAAATAATGCTACAGGTGTAAAAATAATTGAGTATAAGTCAAATTGTAAGGAAATATTAATATGAGAATATCCCAAAGAAAGTCACTGTCAAGTCAAGTAGATGGCTTCAGACTCTTGATTTGAGAAAAGTATTAGTGGAATAGTAGAAATAAAGAAAGCAGTCTTTACGCCGGTCTTCGTAATTTGAAAAAAGAGTTTAGTTGTAGAAAATATTAGGGGAAGAAGAATTGAGGTAATTGTTAAGATTAAGCATGACGAAGTGACCAGAATAAGGTCCATAACTCTAAATTATGGGTAATAATTTAAGGTTTCGAGTAAGCCATGGAATTGAACCATGGTTTTGAGGAATTAGCAGTTCTCATAATCCCAGACAAACTCGGTGAATAGAAGGATATTAACCTTCATTTTTAGGACCACAACCTAAGGTTTTGTTTAAACTATATTCACAGCAAAAAATTAGTTCCGGGTTTAAAATAAATATTAATGCAGGGGTGGTATGGAGAAGTAGGAGAGAGTGTTCCCGAATTTGATAGGGGAAGAGGGTTTTTAGGTGTAATGGGGTGGGTCCTCGTTGTGTTGATCAAAGAGTATATAGTGTGTAAGCTGTTGTAAGAATTAAGTTTAGGGCCACAAAGATAAAAGCTGGTGATGACCAGTTGTATAAGGTGGCTATAATGAGAAGTTCTCCTGCAAAATTTACTGATGGCGGAAGGGCTATATTGAATAGTAAAATAGAAAGTCATCATAAACCTGCTAAAGGAAAAATTAATAGGGCGCCACGAAGGAGAATTATTGTTCGACTATTAGTTCGTTCATATATAGTATTAGCTAAACAGAATAGTGCAGAGGATGTGAGTCCATGGGCAATTATTATAGTTATTGCTCCTGCATAACTTCAGGGGGTGTGGATGAGAGTTGCTGCAATTACTAGATTTATGTGACTGACTGATGATATAGCAATTAATGATTTGAGGTCAGTTTGTCGTATACAGAGAATAGCTGTGGCTAATACCCCAAATATAGAGATAAATATAAAAATTTTAGTATTTGGGAGGGAGTTTTCAGGAAGAATGGAGAGACGTATAATTCCGTAACCTCCAAGTTTTAGTAGTGTTCCTGCTAGCACTATAGATCCAGCAATTGGGGCTTCAACGTGGGCTTTAGGAAGTCATAAGTGTAGGCAGTATATTGGTATTTTTACTAGAAATGCTAAGTTACATGAGGCTCAGAAAAGACCAGAGTAAGATTCAAGATTTATTGGGGGAATTGAGGATATAACAAGGGGGATGTGAAGGGAGCCTATCGAGTCATAAAAATTGAGTAAAAAAATTAAGAGTGGAACAGCACCAACTATGGTATAAAAAGCAAGGTACATCCCTGCCTCTAGACGACGTTCTTGGGCGCCCCATCGAGTAATAATAATTATTGTAGGAATTAAAGAGGCTTCAAAAAAAATAAAGAAGAGTATAAGGTCTGATGTTGTAAAGGCTAGTAAAGTGGTGAGTTGGAGAAAAGCTGCGTTAGCAATATAGATTCGTTGTCGTGGGAGAGGTTCTTTTGATAATTTACTTTGGCTGGCTAAAATCGTTAGAGGAAAAAGTCAGCATGTGAGGATGGCAAGAGGGCCTGAGAGGTGGTCAATTAAAAAGTAATTGTCGGCAAAGTTGAAACCTTGAAGAAAAAATCATGAAATAGATAGAAAAGACAGAATAAAGCCCTGAAAGGTCGTAGTAGTTCATAAAATTTTTGGTGGGGAAATAAAGCTGGTAAATAAAATTGAGGATCATGCAATAATAATTGTTAGCATCGTAAAAGATTTAGGGTTTTTAAATTATCATTTCCGTGGGCACGAGCTGTAGCAATTATTAAAGAAAGTCCTATGGCAGCTTCACAGGCTGACAGAGTAAGCATAATTAATGGGGCTAAGGTCATAGATGAGGAAAAGTTATTAGGTCATATAGTAAGGCCAATAAAAATTGTAAGCATTATTGCTTCAAGGCAGAGTAGGGCGGATAAAAGATGTGTTCGGTGAAATGCAAGACCGAGTAGGGCAATAAAGAATGTAGTAATAAAAGTTGAGGTCATGTAGAGGGACTATGGGTTTAAACCATAATTAGATGAGCCGAAATCAGCTGTCTTAAATTAGACTAGGCCCTCATTCTGCCCACTCTAGGCCTCCTTGAAGTCACTCATAAATGAGGCCTAGGGTTAATAGAATTAAGATAATAGCAGCTCAAAAAATAGTAGTGATTGGGGAAAACAGCTGTATCGCTCAGGGGGAAGGTAATAAGAGGGCAATTTCAAGGTCAAAAAGTAAAAAGAGGATTGCTACTAGAAAAAATCGTATCGAATAAGGTAGACGGGCTGAACCAAGAGGATCAAATCCGCACTCGTATGGTGATAATTTTTCGGTATCAGGGTTCATGATAGGAAGTCAAAAACTAACAGCTGCTAAAATAATAGAAAGACCAAAGGCTGTAAGAACATACGTAATCATTATTTTCTCCCGGGTTTTAACCAGGGCTAGGTGGTTGGAAGCCACCAGTACTTGTTATACTAAGAAAATATGAACCTCATCAGTAAATTGAGACATAAAGGAATAGTCAAACAACGTCTACGAAATGTCAGTATCATGCTGCGGCTTCAAAGCCGAAGTGATGTTGTGATGTAAAATGAAAATTAATTTGTCGCAGGAGGCATGTTAAAAGGAAAACTGATCCAATAATAACATGTAAACCGTGAAATCCGGTAGCTACAAAAAAGGTTGAGCCGTAAATACCATCAGCAATAGTAAATGGGGCTTCATAATATTCTATAGCTTGAAGAAGGGTAAAATAAGCCCCTAGAATAATTGTAAGAGTTAATGATTGAATTGCCCCTTTGCGGTCTCCTTGTATAATACTATGATGAGCTCATGTAACTGAGACACCTGATGCTAAAAGGACTGCCGTATTAAGGAGGGGGACTTCAAATGGGTCTAGTGGGGTAATTCCAGTAGGGGGTCAGCATTCTCCAATTTCGGGTGTTGGCGAAAGACTAGCATTGTAGAATGCTCAGAAAAATCCAATAAAAAAGAATACTTCTGATGTAATAAATAAAATCATTCCGTAGCGGAGGCCTTTTTGAACGGGGGGTGTATGGTGGCCTTGAAATGTGCCTTCTCGAACCACGTCTCGTCATCATTGAAACATAGTAAGAAGTATTAAAATAAGGCCGAGGATTATGAGAATTATAGTATTAAAATGAAATCATATGGCAAGGCCTGAGGTGAGAAGAAATGCGGCTGCGGCGCCTGTGAGAGGTCAAGGGCTGGGGTCGACTATGTGGTATGCGTGAGCTTGGTGGGCCATAAGTATTTTCTTGGAGATAAAGGCTTAATAGAAGAACAAAAACATAAGCTTGAATTATTGCAACTGCAATTTCTAAAATTGTAAGAAGAAGAAGGGTAATAAATGTTAGTGACGAGACTATAATAGAGGTTGATGCTATTGCTATAGTGGCCATAGAAATAAGTTGAATAAGAAGATGTCCTGCAGTTAGGTTAGCTGTGAGTCGAACTCCAAGGGCTAGTGGGCGAATAAAAAGACTAATTGTTTCGATGATAATAAGTACTGGAATTAGGGGTGTAGGAGTACCTTCAGGTAAAAGATGGCCTAAAGAGGCTGTAATTTGGTTACGAAAGCCAACAGCTACTGTGGCAAGTCATAAGGGAACTGCTAAACCTAGATTTAGCGAGAGTTGGGTGGTAGGGGTGAAAGTGTAAGGAAGAAGCCCTAGAAGGTTCATGCCAAGGATAAAGACTATTACAGAAGTTAATAAAAAAGCCCATTTGTGACCGGGGGTATTTAGAGGTAAAAAAATCTGTTTAGAAAAAGTTTTTATAAATCATGATTGTGAGGCAATTAGGCGATTTGGTAATCAACGGTCAGATGGGGTTGGAAATAGGAGTCATGGAATTAATATGGCAATTAAAATTAAAGGAATACCTAGTAGTGTGGGGGAGGAAAATTGACTAAACAAATTTAAGATCATGGTCAGACTCAGTTTTGGTGTGTTGTTTTTGAATGTTTGGGTGAAGGTTCATTAAGAATCGTGTGGTTAAGAATTTTTTGTGGGGCTAAAAAAATGATAATCAGTCATGAAGAGAGAAAAATAAGGAATCATGGGTCCGGGATCAGTTGAGGCATCCATTAAGGGTGGTTGGAGTCACCTGTCTACAGCTTAAAAGGCTGTCGCTGTCCTATAGCTTCTTAATGAGGAATCTTGAGAAATTAATGATCAGTTTAAAAAGTCTGGGACTGGTAGGGCTTCAACAACAATTGGCATAAAACTGTGATTTGCTCCACAAATCTCTGAACATTGGCCATAGTAGACACCTGGGCGGGAGACAAGAAATGAGGCTTGGTTTAATCGCCCTGGGATAGCATCTGTTTTTACCCCCAGCGAGGGGACTGCTCAAGAGTGAAGTACATCGTCAGCGGTAATAATAGTTCGGGTTGATATACCAATCGGTGTAACTATACGATTATCAACCTCTAGAAGGCGGAATTGGCCGGGGGTTAATTCTTTAGTCGGAATTATGTAGGAATCAAAGTTTAAGTTGGCAAAGTCTGAGTATTCGTAGCTTCAGTATCATTGATGGCCAATAGCTTTAACAGTAATATCAGGGTTACTAATTTCGTCTATAAGATAAAGAATTCGAAGAGACGGGAGGGCAATAACAATTAAAATAATAGCTGGTATAATGGTTCAGACTATCTCAATTTCTTGGGCATCAATTGTATTAGTGCTAGAGAGTTTAGTGGTTATAAGTGATGTAATGATATATAATACAAGGGTGCTAATTAAAAAAACTGCTATAAGAGTGTGGTCATGAAAGTGAAGAAGTTCTTCTATAATGGGGGAAGCTGCGTCTTGAAATCCTAGTTGTGTTGGGTGTGCCATAAAGAGGTGCACAGGGGTTTAACCCGTAATTATGTCTTGACAAGGCATTATTATTATTTAATTAGTACCTCAAGAAAGTGACAGAGAGGATATGTGTCTGGCTTGAAACCAGGGTATGGGGGTTCGATTCCCTCCTTTCTCGGCTAATTTTGATGGAAAAAGTTGACTCTTCAAATGTGTGATAGTGAGGAGGAAAACCTAAAAGTCACTCTACATTAGTTGATGTCAGTTCTGCATTAGAAAATAGACGTTTCGCTGAAAAAGCTTCTCAAATAATAAATATTATTAAAACTACTGCGACTAAAGAAATAAGAGACCCAATGGATGAAACTGTGTTTCATAAGGTGTAAGCGTCTGGGTAGTCTGAATAACGTCGAGGCATGCCGGCAAGACCTAAAAAGTGCTGAGGAAAAAAAGTAAGATTTACTCCAACAAACATTACTCCAAAGTGAATCTTAGTTCAAGAGTGGTGAAGAGTATATCCTGTGAATAGTGGAAATCAGTGGACGAAGCCTGCTATAATAGCAAATACAGCTCCCATTGAGAGAACATAGTGAAAGTGGGCTACGACATAATAAGTATCATGTAAAACAATATCAATAGATGAATTGGCAAGAATAATGCCAGTTAGGCCGCCTACTGTAAATAAAAAAATAAAGCCTAGGGCCCAAAGTATTGGGGCTTCTCATTTAATAATACCTCCATGTATTGTGGCTAATCAGCTAAAAACTTTTACCCCTGTTGGGATAGCAATAATTATAGTTGCAGAGGTGAAATAGGCTCGTGTGTCTACATTAAGGTCTGTAGTAAACATGTGATGTGCTCAAACAATAAAGCCAAGGAGACCAATAGATATTATTGCTCAGACTATGCCCATATAGCCGAAAGGTTCTTTTTTGCTAGAATAATAGGCTACAACGTGAGAAATAATGCCGAAGCCGGGTAAAATTAAAATGTATACTTCAGGGTGGCCAAAAAATCAGAAAAGGTGTTGATAAAGTACTGGGTCCCCCCCTCCTGCGGGATCAAAAAACGTTGTATTTAGATTGCGGTCAGTTAAAAGTATAGTAATGCCAGCAGCAAGAACAGGGAGAGATAAAAGAAGAAGTACTGCGGTGATTAAAACAGATCACACAAAGAGAGGTGTTTGATATTGAGTTACAGATGGGGGTTTTATGTTAATGATAGTAGTAATAAAGTTAATTGCCCCTAGAATTGATGATACTCCGGCTAAATGAAGAGAAAAAATTGTTAAATCTACGGATGGGCCTGCATGTGCAAGGTTGCCAGCGAGTGGTGGATAAACAGTTCATCCTGTCCCTGCCCCGGCCTCCACGGCTGATGAGGCTAAAAGTAAAAGGAACGATGGGGGGAGAAGTCAAAAGCTTATGTTATTTATTCGGGGAAATGCTATGTCTGGGGCTCCAATTATTAGAGGAACTAGTCAGTTACCAAAACCCCCGATTATAATTGGCATAACTATGAAGAAGATTATTACAAATGCGTGAGCAGTAACAATGACGTTATAAATTTGGTCATCTCCAAGAAGAGTACCAGGTTGGCTTAGTTCTGCACGAATTAAGAGACTAAGAGCAGTGCCCACTATTCCAGCTCAGGCGCCAAAAATTAGGTAAAGGGTACCGATGTCTTTGTGGTTGGTTGAAAAAAATCAGCGTGTAATTATCACAGGTAAGGTGGCCGAGTAGGTGGCGGATTGTAGACCCGAAGACGGAGGTGAGAGACCTCCCCTTACCAGGCCCCGAGGTGTAAGCACGTGTGGTTGCAAACCACGAGAAGCAGAATAAATTCCTGCCGGGGCTTCTCCCGTTTTTTTCGAAACCGGGAGAAGTAGAATGAAGCTCGCTGGATTGAGCGTTTAGCTGTTAACTAAAATATTACGGGATCGAGGCCCGTCTTTCTAGGAATAAATAAGGCTTTATCTTAATTAAAGTATCTGAGTTGCATTCAGGGGATGTAGGTTAATGTCCTGCAAGTCTTACAGAAACTAGAAGATTTTAACTTCTACTTAAAGCTTTGAAGGCTTTTGGTCTAAGTTAACCTAAGTTTCTACAGAAGTATTATAATTGTTGATGAAATTGGGAGAAGAAATAGGGCTATTATGACAGTAATGGAAATTGTTGGTAAAGTAGATGTAAAGTGTCAGATTGTTGTTGAGGTTGATGAATTTGGGGCTAATGTTAAAGTTATTACGTAAGTTAATCGGATGTAGAAGTATAAAGCTAGTAATGATGCTAATAGAATTGATCCGGCTAATACTGAGGAGTTTTGTTTAATAAGTTCTATTGAAATGAGAAGTTTGGGAGCAAATCCTGTGAGTGGGGGAAGTCCGCCAAGTGATAAAAGAACGAGTATGGAAGATGAGGTTACAGTTGGGGTTTTAGTTCAAGATGTAGATAGTTGAGATAGTTTGGTTGAGTTCAAGAGTAGCAAAATAAAAAATATAGCTGATGTTATAATAATATAAAGGATAAAGTTAAATAAGGTTAAATCAGGGTTAAATTTTAAAATAATAATTATTCAACCCAAGTGGCCAATAGAAGAGAATGCTATAATTTTTCGGAGTTGCGTTTGATTAATCCCCCCCCATCCTCCGACGATAATAGAAATAAAGCCAATAACAATTATTAGGTTTAGATTGCATGTTTTTGAGACTTGTAAAAGGATGACTAAGGGGGCAATTTTTTGTCAAGTCGATAAAATTAGACCTGTTGAAAGTGGGATTCCTTGAAGAACTTCTGGTATTCAGAAGTGAAGAGGGGCTAGGCCGAGTTTTATTAGTAAAGCAATTGAGATTGGGGTTGTCATCGTTGATGATGTTAATATAATATCTCATTCACCAAATGTTCATGAATTAATTATTGTTGAAAATAGAATAAGAGCGGAGGCTGCTGCTTGTGTGAGAAAATATTTTGTTGCGGCTTCAATGGCTCGTGGGTGAGGGTATTTAGTTATTAGGGGAATAATAGCTAGAGTATTAATCTCTAAGCCGATTCATGCTAAAAGTCAGTGATAACTGGCTAAAGTAATTGTGGTTCCTGTTGCCAGGCTAGATAAGAAAATAAATAAGGCAAAAGGTGACATTAGTAAAGGAAGGGGTTTAACCAACATTTTTGGGGTATGGGCCCAAAAGCTTAATTAGCTGACTTTACTAGAGAATAGTATAAAGGGAGTACGGAGGGTTTTGATCTCTCAAGTGCAGGTTCAATTCCTGTTTTTCTAAGGAAGTGATGGGGTTTGAACCCATATTGTCCTCCCTATCAAGGAGGTCCTTTTCTTTCGGGCACGCTTCCATATTGTTGGGGGGGTGATAAGAAAAGAAATTGGAACTGAGATTTGTCAAATTGTAAAAGCTAATGTAATGGGCAAAAAATTTTTTCAGACTAAGTGCATAAGTTGGTCATAACGAAATCGTGGGTATGACGCTCGTACTCATAAGAATAGCATAGAAAAAGAAGCAGCTTTAGTTATTAAAATAATAGATGAAAAAGGTAAAAAGATGGATGAATTAACAAATAAAATAATTGTTAAAGTATTTATTATTAAAATATTTGCATACTCAGCTAAAAAAAATAAGGCGAAAGGTCCCCCTGCATATTCTACGTTAAACCCCGATACTAATTCAGATTCTCCTTCAGTCAAATCAAATGGTGCTCGATTGGTTTCAGCTAAAGTTGATACATATCATATTAAAGCTAAAGGTCAGGTAGGTAAAAGGAGCCAAGTATAATATTGAGTAACAGAAAAGTTGGAAAGAGTAAAACCACCTACTAAAAATACTGCAGATAAAATAATAAGGGCTAATGTAACTTCATACGAAATTGTTTGGGCTACTGCTCGAAGAGCCCCAATTAAGGCATATTTTGAGTTTGATGCTCATCCTGATCCTAGAATTGTATATACTATAAGACTAGAAATTGCTAAAATAAATAAAATGCCTAGGTTTATGTCTGAAAAAGAAATTGGCATAGGGAAGGGGGTTCATAGAAGTATTGCAAGGGCTAAAGCTATTGTTGGGGCTAAAAGGAATAGAATTTGTGACGACGTAGATGGGCGAATAGGTTCTTTAATAAAAAGTTTTACTCCGTCGGCAATGGGTTGAAGAAGACCATATGGTCCTACAATATTGGGGCCTTTACGGTGTTGTATATAACCTAAGACTTTACGTTCAATAAGCGTAAAAAAAGCAACGGCAAGTAGAACTGGGGCAATATATAAGAGGGGGAGAATAATGATAAGAAGCTTAGTCACGAGTTAGCGAGGGGATTTGAACCCCTGGGGGAAAGGGCTTAGATCTTTTGCATAACCAGGCTCTGCCACGCTAACAATCTTTTTCTTAGGGAAAGTGGTAGGCTGGTGTTAATTAAGTTGTTTTCACTAATTTACAGCTGTGGCTTAATTTGTCATTGGCCACGTTACTTCGGTCCTTTCGTACTAGGAGTAACTCTTTATAGATAGAAACCGACCTGGATTACTCCGGTCTGAACTCAGATCACGTAGGGTTTTAATCGTTGAACAAACGAACCGTTAGTAGCGGCTGCGCCACTGGGATACCCTGATCCAACATCGAGGTCGTAAACCCATTTGTCGATAGGAGCTCTTGAAATGGATTGCGCTGTTATCCCCAGGGTAACTTGGTTCGTTGATCAAGTAATTGGATCAATGAGTCAATTTATTGATATTTAGAGCCGTAGCTCTTAATTTAGGTTATTATTTCCTTTCATCGTGGAGGTTAGGTTTTACTCCGTGGTCACCCCAACCGAAAACTAGTAGTCAGAAATTGCTTAAATATTAGGTTTTAAATATGGCAGTTGATACTGAGTTTAAAGCTCCATGGGGTCTTCTCGTCTTATATTTTTATCCCCGCCTCTTCACGGGGAGATCAGTTTCACTGAATAAAGTAGGGAGACAGCATAACCCTCGTGATGCCGTTCATACTAGTCCTCATTTAAAGAACAAGTGATTGCGCTACCTTTGCACGGTTAGGGTACCGCGGCCGTTTAACTTTGTCACTGGGCAGGCTAGACCTCCTATAAAAATCAGGAGGCGATGTTTTTGGTAAACAGGCGGGGTTATTTGTTTGCCGAGTTCCTTCCTAGTCTTTTAATCTTTCCAGAAATGTGCTGGTGTAAGGTTGACGTTAAATATAGTAGGTTTTTCTTGAGTAGTTACTACTAGAAGATTATTAACTTTAAATGCCAATGAATAGTTCATTTTGGCTCATGCTTACATTTTGGAGAAGGGCTTCTTCTTGTTACTAGTTCTAACATATAGGCTCTTATGAAGTCATAAGACCATTCAGTACAGGTTAAGGGTTTTAGAAAATTAGCGGAATTTTTATAAAATGCAATGAAGCTTTAACGCTTTTTTAAAGGTGGCTGCTTTTAGGCCCACTTAGTTGATGTTAAAATATATTACCCAATTGGTGAGGTTGTATCCTGTTTCAAATAGGCTGTACCTTATTTGAATAGCTCTAAAGGTTGACGGAGTACTTGTATTGTACAAAAACCTAAGGTAGGACTTAAATCCTTTTCCTGAATAACCAGCTATCTCTAGGTTCGGTAGGTTTATCACCTCTACTTAAAAATCTTCCCACTCTTTTGCAACAGAGACGGGTTGGCCCAGAAGGCTGTTTTTAAGTAGCTCACCTAGTTTCGGGGGATCAAACTTAAAACTCCTTTTGCTCGAGGGGACTAGTTAGACCATGATGCAAAAGGTACGAGGTTAAGGCTCTGCTTTTATATGCTTTAGTTTTCATTATTATTTCACTATTCCCTTGCGGTACTTGTTTTATAGCTTTAAGACATTTTTTAATCGCCTTTACTTAATGTGTAAAATGTTTTATTTTGTTGTTTGAGGTACGGGTGGGCATTATAATAAATTAAAGCTAAGTTTTTAGCTCAAAATAATCCGGGTGTCACAGATATATTCTCGGTGTAAGCGAGATGCTTTAATTAAGCTATATTTTGTTTATCCAAGCGCACTTTCCAGTACGCTTACCGTGTTACGACTTACCTCTTCTGTGGTGCATAATATTGTTATAAACTTGATAAAGCGTTTGAAGAGGGTGACGGGCGGTGTGTACGCGTCCCAGCGCCTAATTAAAAAGAACTCTCTATTTTCTTTTTACTACTAAATCCGCCTTCATGACTAAATTGCATACAGTCTTTCGTTATGTTCTATTTTAGAAATTGTAGCCCATTACTTACCACTTCGTGGGCTGCACCTTGACCTGACGTATTTATGTAAAATCTTTTAGCTCACTAAAAAGCGTTCATATGGTAAGCTTACGACGGAGGTATACAGGCTGATAGGCTAGAAGTGGTGAGGTATATCGGGGAGAATCGATTATAGAACAGGCTCCTCTAGGTGGGTGGGGCACCGTCAAGTCCTTTGGGTTTTAAGCTTGGGCTCGTAATTCCCGGCGGTTAAAGGTGTAAATAAATATTTTACGGCTAGGCATAGTGGGGTACCTAATCCCAGTTTGTGTCCTAGCTGTCGTGGGTTCAAGTGGTTTGGTTAGAATAACTTTCGTTTTTGTTTTTCTTAAAAACAAGCGTGTCACAGCTTGGTTTAAGTTTAATTCTAAATTTTTATACACTTTAAACACGCTTAACGCCGATTAATATCAACTTGAGCCTAGCGGTGTAGCCGCGGCGGCTGGCACCGTATTAGCCGGCTCTAGGTTCTTTGACTGAGTCAAGCTGGCGCTTATATACAATGTTAATCACTGCTGAATACCCTTGAGGGTGTGGTAAAGCTAGGTGTTGTGGGCTAGAAGACTGAGCCTGATCCCAGCTCCTTGTCCTATGAAGGGTGTAAGGGCGTTCTCACGGGTGTGCTGATACTTGCATGTGTAAATCAAGAAAAAGTTGATAATAAGGCCAGGACCAAGCCTTTATGCCTGCAGAACTTTTTAGGGTTCATTTTAGCGTTTTCAGCGCTATGCTTTGAGTTTAAGCTATACGAGCACAGGACATAGTTAAATAAGAATATTGGCTTTGGGGGCCAGTGGTAAAGGTTAAATTCCTTTTGTCTTGAAGCCCTGGGTAGGTGTTAGCCCACAGTCTTTGGTTTACAAGACCAATGCTTTGTATTAAGCTACCAGGGCGGTAGCTTTTACTTGGATTTGCACCAAGAGGTACTGGAGCCTAAGACCAGGGGAAGAGCTGTTTTCCTTTAAAAGC